ATAAACTTAATATAAATAATTTATATATATATAATTTAATGAATAATTATTATATATAAATAATTTTAACTATTATATTAAATATATGTATGTATTCTGTATTTTAATAGATTTGTAAATAAACATGTTCTTAGTATTCAAATAAGGATATATTTATATTAAGCATTTATTAATATGTATACATAATGTATAATATATATATATATATAAATGTTTAATTATTGCTATAGGTATTACTATCTGTATTAAATTTTCACTATTTGTTTCTTATTTTTTTTTCAATAGGTATTCGCTGACACATCTTAAGAACTATATTTTGAATAGGGTATGATTATTTATATAAATACATAGATATTAATATATGTATATATACTACTTTAATAACTATCGATATATAAATATTTATATATTGGAGATTAGTAAATACCTATATTAATATATGTATTTATTAATCTATAAATGTTTACCGGTTATTAATTATTAAATCATTTATGTCTCTGCAAAATCGCGAGGCTCGTGTAATTTTCGGCCGTTTTTTCCGACGCAAACGCGATTTTTGCCAGCATCCGTGTCATTTTCGGCGTTTTTAGAAAAAGTTACCTGCATTAGTTAACTTATCTAAAACCCACACAAAACCAAAAATTGCCACATTAGTCAAAAAATACTATTTACTTTACATTTTAGTAAAATTAAGCTAAAATTGACTATATAAAATTTTTACCCCTATAACCTCAATCTATTCTAATTAAAGATTAAAATGAAGTGCCTGACAAAAGGGTTATTTTGATAGAATAAATCATGTAAAATTTTACCTTCATTACATTTAATAGAATTAAACTATTACCTTAAACATCAAAAGTTCACGTACGTCATATACTAAAATGTAAAAAAAAGATAAGCTAATCAAGCTTTTGGGTTCATACCCCAATAATAAAGGTTTTAATCCTTTTCTTTTTAATGTACTTATATAAAATGATCTTCCTCTCAACCCTTATGATAGGAACAATAATTTCCGTGTCATCAACCACATGACTAGGAACATGAATAGGCCTAGAAATCAATTTATTATCCTTTATCCCCTTAATAAAGGAAAAAAACAATTCATTTACATCCGAGTCATCGATGAAATATTTTCTAGTCCAAGCCCTAGCTTCCGCAGTGCTATTTTTTTCAATTATTACAATTTCAGGTTTAAATTTTATAAATTCTGAAATTTTTATAATTTCAGACTTCATTTTAATAATAATTAATTCATCCCTATTATTAAAAATGGGAGCTGCCCCATTCCACTTCTGATTTCCAGAAATTATTGAAGGAATAAATTGAATCAATAGATTAATCCTAATAACATGACAAAAAATTGCCCCAATAATAGTTCTTTCGTATTCACTAAAATCATCAAGTTTTATTCTCCTAATTATTATTATATGCTCAATTATTGGAAGAATTGGAGGTCTAAATCAAACCAGCCTTCGTAAAATTATAGCCTTCTCATCAATTAATCATATTGGATGAATAATTGGATCATTCCTTAGTAATGAAATTATCTGAATAATTTATTTTTTAATTTACTCAACAATTTCAGCAGCTATTATCCTTATACTAAACTCATTTAATGTATTCTACTTACCTCAAATATTCACTCTAATAAGAAAAAGAATCTTAATTAAATTCAGAATGCTTCTGAACCTGTTATCCCTCGGTGGATTACCTCCATTCCTTGGATTCTTTCCTAAATGAATAATCATTCAACAACTAAGAGATAAATATAGATTAATTCTACTAATTATAATCCTAGCAACCTTAATCACCTTATTTTTTTATATACGAATTGCATATTCAAGTATTATTATCAATCACGACCAAATAAATTATGATATTAACCAAAATATTAGTATATCATCAATTAATTTAATATTTACATTCATAAGACTTACAGGGCTGACAATTTGCACCTTAATATTTAACTTATATTAAGGATTTAAGTTAACCCAAACTAATGGTCTTCAAAGCCGTAAATAAAGAGAGACTTACTTTAAGCCTTAATATTGGCCCTTGACTTAATTGGAATATAAAAGTTTTAAAAATTTAAAATTTTATCTTTAAATTTGCAATTTAATATTTTAATTAAACTATAAAACCTGTGGTAAAAGAAACATAACATTTCATTTGTAAATTTACAGTTTACTACTTTAATCAGCCATTTTACCGCAAAAATGATTATTTTCAACTAACCATAAGGATATTGGAACTTTATATTTTATCTTTGGAGCTTGGTCAGGAATAGTGGGAACTTCATTAAGTATATTAATTCGAGCAGAATTGGGAAGTCCTGGATCTCTTATTGGAGATGACCAAATTTATAACGTAATTGTTACAGCTCACGCCTTTGTAATAATTTTCTTCATAGTAATACCTATTATAATTGGGGGATTTGGAAACTGACTTGTACCTCTAATACTGGGAGCCCCAGATATAGCATTCCCTCGAATAAATAATATAAGTTTTTGACTTCTTCCTCCATCATTAACTTTACTATTAATAAGTAGTATAGTAGGTGACGGAGCCGGAACAGGTTGAACTGTTTATCCTCCTTTATCGGCAGGTATTGCTCACGCTGGAGCTTCAGTAGACTTGGCTATTTTTAGACTTCATTTAGCCGGAGTATCATCAATTCTTGGTGCTGTAAATTTTATTACTACAATTATTAATATACGATCAGTTGGAATAACATTTGATCGCATGCCTTTATTTGTATGATCAGTTGGTATTACTGCCCTACTTCTATTACTTTCACTCCCCGTATTAGCAGGAGCAATTACTATACTTTTAACTGATCGAAATCTTAATACATCATTTTTTGACCCGGCAGGTGGAGGGGATCCAATTCTTTACCAGCATCTATTTTGATTCTTTGGACACCCAGAAGTTTATATTTTAATTCTTCCGGGATTTGGTATAATTTCTCATATTATTAGCCAAGAAAGAGGGAAAAAGGAAACATTTGGATCATTAGGAATAATTTATGCTATACTAGCCATTGGACTATTAGGTTTTGTAGTATGAGCACATCACATATTTACAGTTGGAATAGATGTTGATACACGAGCATATTTTACATCAGCTACTATAATTATTGCTGTTCCTACAGGAATTAAAATTTTTTCATGACTAGCCACTCTTCACGGGTCACAAATTACATATAGTCCCTCTCTACTATGAGCCTTAGGATTTGTATTTTTATTCACAGTAGGTGGGTTAACCGGTGTAGTGTTAGCAAATTCATCAATTGACATTATTCTTCATGATACATATTACGTTGTTGCTCATTTCCACTACGTTCTATCAATAGGAGCGGTATTTGCAATTATATCAGGATTTATCCAGTGATTCCCTTTATTTACAGGGTTAACTATAAATAATAGATTACTCAAAATTCAATTTATAATTATATTTGTAGGAGTAAATTTAACATTTTTTCCCCAACACTTTTTAGGACTTAGAGGAATACCTCGACGGTATTCTGATTATCCTGACGCTTATGTCTCATGAAATGTTGTCTCCTCAATTGGATCAACAATTTCATTTATTGGTGTACTAATACTAATTTATATCATTTGAGAGAGATTCTCATCACAACGTCTTGTTTTATTCCCAAACCAAATATCTACCTCTATTGAATGATACCAAAATTATCCTCCTGCTGAACATAGCTACTCAGAACTTCCAATACTAACTAATTAATTTTCTAATATGGCAGAATAGTGCAATGAATTTAAGCTTCATATATAAAGTTTAAACTTTTATTAGAAATAGCCACATGATCAAACTTTAATTTACAAGATGGCTCTTCACCTCTTATAGAACAACTATCATTTTTTCATGATCATACACTAATAATTCTCACTATAATTACTATTTTAGTAGGTTACCTCTTATCCTCATTATTTTTTAATAAATATATTAATCGATACCTACTCGAAGGTCAATTAATTGAAATTATCTGAACAATTTTACCAGCTGTAACCCTAGTCTTCATTGCATTACCATCACTTCGACTTCTATACTTACTAGATGAAATCTGTAATCCAATACTAACATTAAAATCTATTGGACATCAATGATACTGAAGCTATGAATATTCAGATTTTAAAAAAATTGAGTTTGATTCATATATAATTAATACTAATGACCTTCCATCAAATGGATTTCGTTTATTAGATGTTGATAATCGTGTAGTCCTGCCGTTCAACTCCCAAATTCGTGTTCTAGTAACTGCCATAGATGTTATTCATTCATGAACAGTTCCAGCTATAGGAGTTAAAACTGATGCAACACCTGGACGACTAAACCAAACCAGTTTTTTCATGAATCGACCCGGTCTATTTTTTGGACAATGTTCAGAAATTTGTGGAACTAATCACAGATTTATACCAATTGTAATTGAAAGTGTACCTATAACAAATTTTATTAATTGAATTACTAAAATTAGTCTACTATACATTAGATGACTGAAAGCAAGTATTGGTCTCTTAAACCACTTTATAGTAAATTAGCGATTACTTCTAATGAAAGAATTAGTTAAAAAATAACATTAGTATGTCAAACTAAAATTATTAATCATTAATATTCTTTGATCCCACAAATAGCTCCAATAAACTGAATCATTTTATATATTATATTTTCTGTAATTTTCATCTTGGTAAATTTTTTAAATTATTATATTTATTCAATTAAATCACCATCTAAAAAACTAAATAAATTTATATTTAAATCAATTAACTGAAAATGATAGTAAATCTATTCTCAACTTTTGATCCCTCAACTAATATTTTAAACTTGTCACTTAACTGACTAAGAACATTTATATGTATATTAATAATTCCAATGACATTTTGATTTATTCCTTCACGATACTCCCTAATTTGAAATAATGTAATTATTACTCTTCACAGGGAATTTAAAACTCTTCTTGGACCATTTAACCATAAGGGAAGAACATTCTTATTTATTTCATTATTTTCATTCATCCTATTTAATAACTTCATAGGGTTATTCCCGTACATTTATACAAGTTCAAGCCACCTATCAATAACTCTATCCCTAGCATTACCATTGTGATTAAGTTTTATACTATTTGGATGGATTAATAATACTCAACATATGTTTGCTCACTTAGTACCACAAGGTACCCCTCCAGTCCTTATACCATTTATAGTATGTATTGAAACTATTAGAAATGTAATCCGTCCTGGAACTTTAGCTGTCCGATTGGCAGCAAATATAATTGCTGGCCATTTATTATTAACTCTTCTTGGTAATACAGGACCAATACTTTCATCATCAATTGTTTCTCTATTAATTTTTACACAAATCTTACTTTTAATACTTGAATTTGCCGTTTCAGTAATTCAATCTTACGTATTTGCCATTCTTAGAACTCTTTATTCTAGAGAAGTTATCTAATGACAACACATTCTAACCATCCATTTCATCTAGTTGACTATAGTCCATGACCACTAACTGGAGCCCTAGGGGCAATATTTATAGTTACAGGACTAGTAAAATGATTCCATCAATATAATATAAATCTGTTAATAATCGGAACAATTGTAACTGTACTAACAATAATTCAATGATGACGGGACGTAACTCGAGAGGGGACATTACAAGGTATTCATACTTATGTAGTCACTATAGGGCTACGTTGAGGTATAATTTTATTTATTACATCAGAAGTATTCTTTTTTATTTCATTTTTTTGAGGATTCTTCCATAGAAGATTATCCCCAACTGTAGAGTTAGGAGCCATTTGACCACCTGCTGGAATTACTCCATTTAATCCTTTACAAATCCCTCTTCTTAATACACTTATCCTACTAACCTCAGGAATCACTGTAACATGAGCTCATCATGGACTTATAGAAAATAATTATACCCAAGCCCTTCAAGGTTTATTATTTACAGTAATTTTGGGAATCTATTTTACAGCCTTACAAGCATATGAATATTTTGAATCCCCATTTACCATCGCTGATTCTGTCTATGGATCAACATTCTTTATGGCAACTGGGTTCCACGGACTTCATGTAATCATCGGGACTACCTTCCTATTAATCTGCCTAATTCGACATTGAATAAATCATTTTTCCTCAATCCACCATTTTGGTTTCGAAGCTGCCGCGTGATATTGACATTTTGTTGATGTAGTGTGACTTTTCCTTTATATCTCAATTTACTGATGAGGTAGTTAATTTATATAGTATATAAAGTATATTTGACTTCCAATCAAATGGTCTAATTATTTTTAGTATAAATATTGATAATAATTTTAACAATTAGATTAATTATTATAATTCTATCTATCGTTGTAATACTTGTAGCTAATATCCTCTCTAAAAAATCTTTTATAGACCGAGAAAAAAATTCCCCGTTTGAATGTGGATTTGATCCCATAAATTCCGCACGATTACCATTTAGTATTCAATTCTTTCTAATTGCTGTAATTTTTTTAATCTTCGATGTCGAAATTGCACTATTAATCCCGATAATCTCCATTATAAAAATTGCCAACTTATCTTCATGAATCTATGTTACATTCTTTTTTATTTTTATCCTATTAATAGGACTTTATCATGAATGAAATCAAGGTGCCTTAAATTGAGCTAAATAGGATAATAGTTAAATTTAATATTTGATTTGCATTCAAAAGATGTTGATTAATCAACTTATCTTAAAGTAAGAAGTAAATATTACATTTAGTTTCGACCTAAAAGTTTGATGCAATGCATCCTTACTTATTAATTGAAGCCAAAATAGAGGCTTATCACTGTTAATGATATCATTGAAATTATCTTCCAATTAAAGAAATATGATGATCAAGAGAAAGCTGCTAACTTTCGTCTTTAGCGGTTAAATTCCGTTTATATTTCTATTTATATAGTTTAATAAAAACTTTACATTTTCAATGTAACAATAAAATTTTATATTTTTATAAATACTTCCAAATTTAATAAATTTCCCTAATATCTTCAATATTATGCTCTATATAAGCTATAGAAGTAAGTTAGTATAAATATAAATAAAATTATTAATCATATAGTTATTATAATTAAATAAATCCTAATATTATTTATATGAATAAATTGAAGAATCACTGAATTGTTCTTTAAATTATTATAAAGACCTTGAGCACCAAAGTATTCATTTCAACCCTGATCAAAACTCTTATATATATTAAATCTCAAGACTAAAGGTGCATAATTTATAGAATAAGTTGAAATATTTGGTATAAATCATATAAAACCAAAAAAATATCTATACTTATAAAATTTTAAAGAATTAGATAATCAACCCAATGAAAATTTAGAAATCTGATATCCTAAAACTCTCCCGATTAATCTAACCGTTAATGCTAAAGTTTTCATTCACAATGGTAAACAAATTATAATTGGGCTAGGAAAAATTAGTCAACTTATTACTCTTCCTATCAACACTACAAACAAAACCATTGATATTATACTCCTCAACATAATTCATCCCTCGTCATTTAAAGAATGTAAACTATAAAAATTAAAATCACCAGTAATAGAATAATAACATAAACGAAAGGAATAACAAACAGTTAAACCTGTTGATATAAAAAATAATAAAAAAATCAATAGATTAATGTAATTCATTCTAACAACTTCCAAAATTAAATCCTTTGAGTAAAACCCAGCCAAAAAAGGTATACCACATAAAGCTAAATTAGAAATATTTAAACAAATACATGTTAAAGGTATATTAGTTATTAAATTACCCATAAAACGGATATCCTGTGTATCCTTTAAATTATGAATAATCGCACCAGCACATATAAATAGTAAAGCTTTAAATAAAGCATGTGTCAAAAGATGAAAAAATGCCAATTTATAATTACCTAATGATAAAATTCTTATTATTAAGCCAAGCTGACTTAAAGTTGATAAAGCAATAATTTTCTTTAAATCAAATTCGAAATTAGCCCCCAATCCAGCTATAAATATTGTTAAAGAAGCAATTAATAATATAAATATTGATAAACTACCTCTCAATACTGAATTAAAACGAATTAATAAATATACACCCGCTGTTACCAATGTTGATGAATGAACCAATGCAGATACTGGAGTAGGTGCAGCCATAGCTGCTGGTAATCATGAAGAAAATGGAATTTGAGCTCTCTTAGTCATTCCAGCTACCATTACTAATAAACCAATAATAAATATATAAACATCCTCCCTCATGAAATCTATATAAAAAATATAATTTCAGCTACCATAATTTAATATTCAGGTAATTGCAATTAATAATATTACATCACCAACACGATTCATTAATGCAGTAATCATACCGGCATTATAAGACTTTACATTTTGATAATAAATTACTAGACAATAAGAAACTAATCCCAGACCATCCCAGCCTAATAAAATTCTAATTAAATTAGGTCTAATAATCAATAATATTATAGAAAATACAAATATTAAAACTAATAAAATAAAACGATTGATATTTAAATCTCCTCTCATATATTCATCTCTATAAAAAATTACCATCGAAGAAATAAATAATACAAATCTTATAAATAGTAAAGATATTCAGTCTAATAAAATTCTTATCACAATTGAACTTCTATTAACTATTAATAATTCTCACTCAATAAATACAACATAATCATAATATAAATAAATTAAACCTTGAATAAATAAAGTTAATCTTAATGAAAATAATGAAATAAATCTAATTATACAAATTGAAATAAAATTAATAATTTAAGGTAACACTTTACATTTTTGACGCCACAAGTCAACATTTTATTTTAAATTACTTAAATAAATTCATAATATAAATAAGTTACTTTTAATAACTAATAAATTTAAAGGTACTCAATGTAACATTAACAATAAATATTCTCGTAGATAACCTGAAGAACATGAATATTTACCCGAATAATACTTACCATGCTGACTATAAGAATAAAAATATAGAGTATATGCAGCTCTAAAAAACGATAAAAATATTAAAGAAAATATTCTAATCCATCTTCAAGATATAAGTCTATTTAAAAGTCTAATTTCACCTATTAGATTTATTGAAGGAGGGGCAGCTATATTCGATGTACTTAATAAAAACCACCATAAAGTCATTCTAGGTATTAAATTTAATATACCCTTATTCATRAATATTCTTCGACTGTTTAAACGCTCATATGAAATATTTGCTAAACAAAATAATCCTGATGAACATAATCCATGTGCAATCATCATTATATAAGCACCGTAAAATCCCCAATAATTCAATGTTATAATACCTCCTAACACCATCCCCATATGTGCAACAGATGAATAAGCAATTAATAATTTTAAATCAGTTTGTCGTAAACATATTAAAGAAATAATTACACCACCAATTAAACCAATTCTGATTCAAATAAAAGAAAATTTTAATGTCATCCTAGTAAATATAATTAATACGCGTAATAAACCATAACCTCCCAACTTTAATAAAATTCCAGCCAAAATTATTGAACCTGATACAGGGGCTTCAACATGAGCCTTAGGCAGTCATAGATGAACCATATATATAGGTAACTTAATTAAAAAAGCTAAGATTATTCTGATATATATATAAATATTAAAATTATTATCAGATAAAAAAAAGAAATCCAATGTCATATATATATTATAATAATAAAAAATACCAATTATCATAGGTAATGACGCAAATAATGTATAAAATAATAAATAAATTCCAGCCTGAAGACGCTCAGGTTGGTAGCCTCAACCCATAATTAAAAATAATGTAGGAATTAATCTACACTCAAAAAAAATATAAAATAAAAATAAATTTATTGAAGAAAATGTACAATATAATATTAATAAAAGTATTAACAATATAAAAGAAAAAAATCCTGAATAGTATCCCCTATTGTAAATAGACTCTCTAGCAAGAACCATCAAAGATACAATTCAGAATCTTAATAGAATTAAACCAAATGATAATAAATCAGATCCTATAAAATAAGAAATATTTATTCAAATTGAATTAAAACCCCCCATAAATATAAATATAAATCTCATTAAAAATAAATACAATTGAAATAATCAATAATAATTAAATAAAGAAAGTGGGATCATAAATAATATTATTAATAATAGCTTTAGCATAAAACATTTATAGAAAAAAATAAATCATTTCCATGAGTACGAATTAATGACACTAAAATTCTTAAACCCAAAACTCTTTCACAAACACAGAAAGTTAAAAATATTATTCTAAAGTAATATTCGTAATCATATATAGATAAATTTATAAATATTAATATATACAAAGACAAAATTATATATTCTAATCTTAATAATATTAATAATAAATGTTTACGCTTAGAACAAAAAACAAATATTCCAGAAAAAAACATTGTTGAAAAAAATAATATAAATAATAAATTAATTAGTTTTAATAATTTAAGTAAAATTTTGGTCTTGTAAACCGAAAATAAGAGAAATCTTTTAAAACTTCAGAGGAAAAATATAACTTTTATCATTAATCTCCAAAATTAATATTTTAATTAAACTATCCCCTGTATCATTTATATAATAATTATAAATATATTAATAACATTAATTTTTATATTCATAAATCACCCTATATCAATAGGACTAATCTTACTTATTCAAACAATTTTGATCTCAATAATATCAGGAATGTTATCGTATACTTTCTGATTCTCTTATATTGTATTCCTGGTAATACTTGGAGGAATACTGGTGTTATTTATTTATATAACCAGACTTGCATCCAATGAAATATTTCAATTCTCATCAAAAATTTCACTTTTCTTAATAATGATAATTATACTATTTACATTTATTATATTTATACTACCAGACAACCAAATAATATTCTCGATAATTAAAAATTCAAACTTACTAGAAATTAATAATTCAATAATATTTCTAAATAATGAAAACTTAATTACCCTTAATAAAATTTATAATTCTCCAAACAACTTAATTACCATCTTATTAATTAATTACTTATTAATTACTCTAATTGCAGTAGTTAAAATTACATCTATTAGTATTGGACCACTACGACAAAAATTCTAATGAATAAACCTTTACGAACTAGACACCCATTATTTAAAATTGGAAATAGAGCACTAGTAGACCTTCCATCACCGTCTAATATTTCACTATGATGAAATTTTGGATCATTATTAGGGCTATGTTTAGTAATTCAAATTCTTACTGGACTATTTCTAGCCATACACTATACTGCTAATGTTGACTTAGCATTTAATAGAGTAAATCATATTTGTCGAGATGTTAATTACGGATGACTCCTTCGAACCCTTCACGCAAATGGGGCATCATTTTTCTTCATTTGTATTTACATTCACATTGGACGAGGCATATATTATGGATCCTATAAATTTATACATACATGAATAGTAGGAGTAGTAATCTTATTTTTAGTAATAGCAACAGCATTTATAGGTTACGTCTTACCATGAGGACAGATATCTTTTTGAGGAGCCACAGTAATTACTAATCTTCTATCAGCCATTCCCTATGTTGGAACCATGCTAGTTCAATGAGTTTGAGGAGGTTTCGCAGTTGATAACGCCACACTTACACGATTCTTCACATTTCACTTCATTTTACCCTTCATCGTAGCTGCAATAGTTTTAATCCATTTATTATTTCTTCACCAAACCGGCTCAAACAATCCCCTTGGAATAAACAGTAATATTGATAAAATTCCTTTCCACCCATATTTTACATTTAAGGATATTATGGGATTTATCATTTTAATAATGACCTTGACCCTTCTTACACTCTTAAATCCTTACTATTTAGGAGATCCTGATAATTTTACACCAGCTAACCCCCTAGTTACTCCGGTACACATTCAACCTGAATGATACTTTTTATTCGCCTATGCCATTTTACGATCAATCCCTAATAAATTAGGTGGAGTAATTGCCCTAGTTATATCAATTATAATCTTGATAATTTTACCTTTCTTTAATATTAATAAATTCCAATCTATAAAATTCTATCCAATTAATCAAATCCTATTTTGAACATTCCTAGTTATTGTAATTTTATTGACATGAATTGGTATACGACCAGTTGAAAGACCATTTATCTTTACTGGACAAGTCTTGACAACTTTATATTTTTTATACTTTATCATCAACCCCCTCACATTTAAATTATGAGATAAACTAATTTACTAGTTAATGAACTTGATATAAGTATATGTTTTGAAAGCATAACAAAGAAGTAAAATCTTCTATTAACTTTACTAAAAATAATTCACTAAATTAACAAAGAATAATATATAATTTTTATACCCAAATATAAAAATAAATAATTTAAAGAAACAGGTAAAAAACTTTTCCAAGCTAAATATATTAACTTATCATAACGGTAACGAGGTAAAGTACCACGAACCCAAATAAATACAAATGAAATAAAAACTATTTTAATATAAAATATTAAACTACTTAAATCTCTTCCTAAAAATAACACTCTATACAATATTCTCATAAATAAGATTCTTGAATATTCAGATAAAAAAATTAAAGCAAATCCTCCTCTTCTATATTCAACATTAAATCCAGAAACCAATTCAGATTCACCTTCAGCAAAATCAAATGGTGTACGATTAGTTTCGGCTAATCTAGATACAAATCAAATAAAAGCTAAAGGAAGTGATAAAAAAATTATTCAAATATAAATTTGAAATTTATAAAAACTTATTAAAGAAAATCCACCCACTAAAATTATAAATGATATTAAAATTAAAGCTAAACTAACTTCATAAGAAATAGTTTGAGCAACGGCCCGCATCCCCCCCAGTAATGAATATCTTGAATTTGATGACCATCCAGCAATTATAACTGTATAAACCCCCATACTAGTGACACATAAAAAAAATAATAAACCTAAATTAAAAGAAAATAATCCTATTATATATGGTATTACAACCCATAATAATAAAGAAAGAAACAATCTAATAATAGGTGAATAATAATACATAATATAATTTGATAAAAGAGGATAAGTTTGCTCCTTAGAAAACAACTTAATAGCATCACAAAAAGGCTGGGGAATTCCTATAAAACCAACTTTATTTGGACCCTTACGAATCTGGATATAACCCAGAACCTTTCGTTCTAGTAATGTTAAAAAGGCTACACCCACCAATACACAAATTACAAGAATTAATATACATAACACCATTAATAATAAATCTCCTAAATACAAGTATTACTTGTAATATAATTACATTCATGAATTCTAAATTCATTGCACTAATCTGCCAAAGTAATAATATTATTCAAAAAATAAAATATTATTATATTAAATATTTGGTCCTTTCGTACTAAAACATTTTAACTAAATAAAGATAGAAACCGACCTGGCTTACGCCGGTCTGAACTCAGATCATGTAAAAATTTAATGGTCGAACAGACCAAAATCTTGAGCTTCTGCACCCAAGCTAATTTTTAATCCAACATCGAGGTCGCAAACTTTTTTATCGATATGAGCTCTCCAAAAAAATTACGCTGTTATCCCTAAGGTAACTTAATCTTATAATCAATAATATTGGATCAATTATTCATAAATTAATGTAATTAATAAAAAGAATTATTTTAATCTTTATATTACCCCAATAAAATTTAATTAATACTCTAAACTTAAATAATCCTAAACCATTAAAGTATTAATTAAATAAAGATCTATAGGGTCTTCTCGTCTTTTATAATTATTTAAGCCTTTTGACTTAAAAGTTAAATTCTACTTTAATTTAAATAAAGACAGCTTTTATTTCGTCCAACCCTTCATACAAGCTTTCAATTAAAAAACTAATAATTATGCTACCTTTGCACAGTCAAAATACTGCGGCCATTTAAATCCTCATTGGGCAGGTTAGACCTTAAATATATTCAAAAGGACATGTTTTTGTTAAACAGGCGAATAAAAAATTTGCCGAATTCCTTTAAATAACTTCTTATATATAAATATTCATATACATAAATATACTAATTTAATCATTATTACTAAATATAAATTATTAATATATATACACTTATATAAACCTAAATCCTTATAAAATATTATAAAAAAATAAATTAATTATAACAAACTAAATTGATAGCTATTTCTAAACTTACAAATTTATTTATAAATTAAAAATTATAGATTTTTAATAACAAGCTTATCCCTATTATTACTAACCTTAAAATATATAAATTAAATACTAAATTTTAATAATTCTAAGATCTAAATTAAATTTATTTCTAAGTGAACTAGATATTTTAGAGACCGAATAACCTTTCATTACTATCTTAAAATTTAATATATTACTGCCACAATAACAATTATTATAAAATAGCTCTCCCTAATTCGAGAAAATTATGTTATATAAATTTTATTTAATCAACCCTGATACACAAGGTACAGAAAATAAATCCTACTTTTACAAAATTTATTTAATCTTTAAATATTCTTTTACAATACTACTAAACTATAATTAAAAAAATTTTTTCTGTAAACCATACTAAAACTGTAATTTTTAAAGTTACTTCTATTAAAATGTATAAACAAATATTAATAATAAATTTTTAATTATCAAATTATATTGATTTGCACAACAACTTTTTAGTGTAAATAAAATGCTTTTCTAAACAAGCTCTAATTTGATCATTCTAGATACACTTTCCAGTACATCTACTATGTTACGACTTATCTTATTTATAATAAGAGCGACGGGCGATATGTACATATTTTAGAGCTACAATCATGTTGATTAATTTAACAACATTACTATCAAATCCACCTTCATGAATATCTTCCTTCATCATTCCGTTTAAATAAATTTATTGTAACCCATTTTTACTCAAATATATGCTGCACCTTGATCTGATATATGTATTTATAAAAATTACTAAAAATTTATATTCTTATAAAATATTTATAACGACGATATACAAACTTATTAACTTGAGTCGAGTCGATCGTGGACTATCATTTATAAAACAGGTTCCTCTGAAGAGACTAAAATACCGCCAAAATTTTTAAATTTCAAGAACTTAGCTACTACTCCTCTGGAATAAATAATTTACATTTTAAATAATAGGGTATCTAATCCTAGTTTATATAAAAATTTCACAAAAATAAATTATTCTATTAAATTATTCTAGTATTAAAATTTCACCTAATAAAACTAGATATAATTTAAAATAAACACTTATCTGTTGTCCAATAATATTTATTTGTATCATTTGTGTAACCGCAACTGCTGGCACAAATTTAGTCAATACTAGATATATTCCTAATTCAAAATTTCTTAAATTAATAATATTATATACTGAGAATAAAAATTAACTAAATTTATTATTTAAATAAATTTATAGTCTCACAAAAATTTACATGTAAAAGAAATACTTAATAAATTCTTAAGCCAAATTTAAACTTTATTAAGTTTAACAATAAATAGTAGCCCAATATAAAAATAATTAATAAATAAACAAACTTCAATGAATCCCATAAACTAATATTAATTTTATTAAAACCTAAATAATTAAATAAACTACAAAATAATATCTAAATAAATTTAAATGAAATATATTGTAAACCATAGTTAATTATAATAAATTAAATAAATTATAAATCCAAAAATTTATTTCTACTCACACCCACAATTATTACCCAATAAATTTTATTAAAATATAGTTTAATAAATAAATTAATTTAATATAATTATATATTAACCTTAAATATTAAATACTTTAATAATCATACTTATTAGTCAATCTACTAATACTAATATAACTAAATTATATAAATCATACTATAATAAAATTTACCTTAACAAAAATTACTCAATTAATTTGAAATAAATTAAACAACAGGATACAAAATAAAAATTCTTTATTTCAAGTCACTAATTGTCAGTCAATAAATTTTATTAAAATATAATTTAATAAATAAACTAATCTAATTTAATTTCATATTAAACTTTAAATATTAAATATTTTAATAATTACTCCCATTATTAATTCTAACTTAAATATAAATATCAATATTATATAAACCATACTACAATAAAATAAATCCTATAAAAATTATTTAATCAATTACAGTTAATTAAATAAAAAATATAGCAGACTATACAGAAATTCCTCCTATACATATTACTAATTGTTAATCAATAAATTTTATTAAAATATAATTTTATAAATAAATTATAATTTAATCCAAATATATAAACTAAATGTTAAAATATCCTAGTAATTTTATATCTTATTAAGAAATCCCTTAACTTTTCCTAATAAACAAAAATTAATTATTAAACTGGTCCCTTAATCCCAATTTATAAATATGTACCTATGATCTTTTAACTTTTATTTAGTGATAACATAAATAATAGCCTCCATAATAAATCAAAAAAATAAATATATTAAATAAATTTGATTATCATTACAAAGGCAAATTAATTCAACCCCCTAGTCAACTTTTTTTAGCAACGGCGCTATATAACTATTTATACTATACAAAATTAAATCATTGATAGGTATTTAAATTATAGAACAATATTTACAATAAAATTAAATAATTTATATAAATATATTTCTATAATGAAAGAGTTATATATAATAATTTAATTTAATTATATACCAATAATATTTATTTATATATATAAAAATACTAATTTATAAAATTATATTATAATGTACTAGTAATGTTTTTTTTTAATTCTATATATATATAAGATATTATTAATATGTAATCGTAAAATA